TTCCAGGCGATCGGAAAATAAAGAAATAGTTAATCTATTCAAGACAATTACATATTTACAAAATACCGTCTCAATTCATCCTATTTCATCAGATCGGGGATGTGATATGGTTCTGAAGGATGAACTGGATATGGACAGTTCCAATAAGATTTCTTTCTTGAACAAAAATCCATTTTTTGATTTATTTCATCTATTCCATGATCGGAACGGGGGGGGATATACGTTACACCACGATTTTGAATCAGAAGAGAGATTTCAAGAAATGGCAGATCTATTCACTCTATCAATAACCGAGCCGGATCTGGTGTATCATAAGGGATTTGCCTTTTTTATTGATTCCTACGGATTGGATCAAAAACAATTCTTGAATGAGGTATTCAACTCCAGGGATGAATCGAAAAAGAAATCTTTATTGGTTCTACCTCCTATTTTTTATGAAGAGAATGAATCTTTTTATCGAAGGATCAGAAAAAAATGGGCCCGGATCTCCTGCGGGAATGATAATGATCCTCTGAATCATAGAACTATAATGAAATATACGATCAACCAACATTTATCGAATTTGAAACAGAGTCAGAAGAAATGGTTCGATCCTCTTATTTTTATTTCTCGAACCGAGAGATCCATGAATTGGGATCCTAATGCATATAGATACAAATGGTCTAATGGGAGCAAGAATTTCCAGGAACATTTGGAACATTTCATTTCTGAGCAGAAGAGCCTTCTTTTTCAAGTAGTGTTCGATCGATTACGTATACGTATTAATCAATATTCGATTGATTGGTCTGAAGTTATCGACAAAAAAGATTTGTCTAAGTCACTTCCTTTCTTCTTGTCCAAGTTTCTTCTCTTTTTGTCTAAGTCACTTCCTTTTTTCTTTGTAAGTTTCGGGAATATCCCCATTCATGGGTCCGAGATCCATATCTATGAATTGAAAGGTCCGAATGATCAACTCTGCAATCAGCTGTTAGAACCAATAGGTCTTCAAATCGTTCATTTGAAAAAATTGAAACCCTTCTTATTGGATGATCATGATACTTGCCAAAAATCGAAATTTTTGTTCAATAAGATACCAAAGTGGAAGATTAACTCATTCCATACTAGAAATAATCGCAGGAAATCTTTTGATAACACGGATTCCTATTTCTCAATGATATCCCACGATCGAGACAATTGGCTGAATCCCGTGAAACCATTTCATAGAAGTTCATTAATATCTGCTTTTTATAAAGCAAATCGACTTCGATTCTTGAATAATCTACATCACTTCTGCTTCGATTGTAACAAAAGATTCCCCTTTTATGTGGAATATGTGGAAAAGGCCCGTATCAAGAATTCTGATTTTACCTATAGCCAATTCCTCAATATCTTATTCATTCGCAACAAAAGATTTTCTTTGTGCGGCGGTAAAAAAAAACAGGCTTTTTTTGAGAGAGATACTATTTCACCAATCGAGTCACAGGTATCTAACATATTCATATCTAAAGATTTTCCACAAAGTGGTGACGAAAGGCATAACTTGTACAAATCTTTCCATTTTCCAATTCGATCCGATCCATTCGTTCGTAGAGCTATTTATTCGATCGCAGACGTTTCTGGAACACCTCCAATAGAGGGACAAATAGTCAATTTTGAAAGAACTTATTGTCAACCTCTTTCGGATATGAATCTATCTGATTCAGAAGGGAAGAACTTGCATCAGTATCTCAATTTCAATTCAAACATGGGTTTGATTCACACTCCATGTTCTGAGAAAGATTTCTCATCCGAAAAGAGGAAAAAACGGAGTCTTTGTCTAAAGAAATGCGTTGAAAAAGGGCGGATGTATAGAACCTTTCAACGAGATAGTGCTTTTTCAATTCTCTCAAAAAAATGGAATCTATTCCAAACATATATACCATGGTTCTTTACTTTGACAGGGTACAAATATCTAAATTGGATAGTTTTAGATACCTTTTCAGACCTATTACCGATACTAAGTAGGAGTAAAAAAAAATGGGTATCCATTTTTCATGATATTATAGATAGATCATGGCGAATTCTTCAGAAAAAATTGTATCCTCGGAATCTGAGAAGTCGGATAAGTAAGATTTCGAGTAAGTGTTTCTATAATCTTCTTCTGTCCGAAGAAATGATTCATCGAAATAATGAGTCACCATTGATATCGACACATCTGAGATCGCCAAATGTTCAAGAGTTACTCTATTCAATCCTTTTCCTTCTTCTTGTTGCAGGATATCTCGTTCATACACATCTTATCGTTTTTTCCCGAGCCTATAGTGAGTTCCAGACAGAGTTCGAAAAGGTCAAATCTTTGATGATTCCATCATACATGATTGAGTTGCAAAAACTTCTGGATAGGTATCCTCCATCTGAACTGAATTCTTTCGGGTTAAAGGATCTCTTTCTAGTTGCTCTGGAACAATTAGGAGATTTTCTAGAAGAAATACGGGCTTCTGGCGGTCCCGCTTACGGATCAATACAGAAGAAGAAATCTTGGAATAGCAATCTCATCGATCTCATAAGTATCATACCAACAAATCCCATCAATCGAATCGCTTTTTCAAGAAATACGAGACATCTAAGTCATACAAGTAAAGAGATTTATTCATCGATAAGAAAAAGAAAAAGGGTGGATGATTCTTTTATTTATGGTAAAATAGAATTCTTGGTCGCGATGACTGAGTCCATTGATGATAAAGCAAAAGATTTCTTGGTTCAGCTCTCCACCTTAACGAGAGAAAAAGCGAGCGAAAAAGGGATTGATCAAATTCTATTGAGTCTGACTCATAGTGATCATTTATCAAAGAATGACTCTGCTTATCAAATGGTTGAAGAGCCGGGAGCAATTTACTTACGATACTTAGTTGACATTCATAAAACGTATCTAATGAATTATAAGTTCAACACATCCTGTTTAGCAGAAAGACGGATATTCCTTGCTCATTCTCAGACAACCACTTATTCACAAACCTCGTGTGGGGCGAATAGTTTTCATTTACCATCTCATGGAAAATCCTTTTCGCTCCGTTTAGACCTATCCCCCTCTAGCGGTATTTTATTGATAGGTTCTATAGGAGTTGGACGATCCCATTTGGTCAAATACCTAGCAACAAGGTCCTATGTTCCTCTCATTACAATGTTTCAGACCAAGAAAATTAAGTGCACCCTTAAATTTCGTGATGATTTTGACGACGAATCGGAAGAGCTAATTATTGATGAGATTGAGGATGAGGAGTATATTGAGTATGATGAGGAGATTGATGATATTGATAAGATGGAGGGTGGTGACTATATTGATATTGATGATAGTGACTATTTTGATGTGAGTGACCTTGCTAGGGAGATGAAGTATGCTCTAGATGAGGAGCAGGAAAATCTAACTTATCGGGATCTAGATATACTGACGGAAATAGACCAAAATTATTTCCGCGCTTACTTCGAATTAGCAAAAGCAATGTCTCCTTGCATAATATGGATTCCAAACATTCATGATCTGAATATGCATGAGTTGAATTACTTATCCTGCGGTCTATTAGTGAACTTTCTCTCTGAAAGAAATTCCACTAGAAATATTCTTGTTATTGCTTCGACTCATATTCCCCAAAAAGTGGATCCCACTCTAATAGCTCCGAAGAAATTAAATACATGCATTAAGATGCGAAGGCTTCTTATTCCACAACAACGAAAGCTTTTTTTCACGCTTTCATATACTAGGGGATTTCACTTGGAAAAGAAAATGTTCCATACTAATGGATCCGGGTCCATACCCATGGGTTCCAATGTACGAAATCTTGTAGCACTTACCAATGAGGCCCTATCGATTAGTATTGCACAGAAGAAATCAATTCTAGACAATAATATAATTAAATGTGCTCTTCATAGAAAAACTTGGGATTTGCGAGCCTGGGTAAGATCGGTTCCGGATCATGGGATCATTTTCTATCAGATAGGAAGGGCTGTTGCACAAACTGTATTTCTAAGTAATTGCCTCATAGATCCTATATCTATCTATGTGAAGAAAAATTTGTGTAAGGAATGGGATTCTTATTTGTACAAATGGTACTTCGAACTTGGAACGAGCATGAAGAGATTAACAATACTTCTTTATCTTTTGAGTTGTTCTGCCGGATCGGTTGCTCAAGGCCTTTGGTCTCTACCCGATGAAAAAAATGGGATCACTTCTTATGAACTTGTTGAGAATGATTCTGATCTAGTTCATGGCCTATTAGAAGTAGAAAGCGCTCTGGTGGGATCCTTACGGACAGAAAAAGATTGCAGTCAGTTTGATAATGATCGAGTGCCATTGCTCTTTCGGCCCGAACCAAGGAGTCCCTTCGATATGATGCAAAATGGATTTAGTTCTATCTTTGATCAGAGATTTTTCTATGACTATGAAGAAAAAGAAGAAAAATACGAATCGGAGTTTGAAGAAGAGGACGAAGACCTCGACCCGCAACACATAGTGGAGGATTTATTCAATCACATAGTTTGGGCTCCTAGAATATGGCGCCCTTGGAACTTTCTATTTGATTGGATCGAAAGGCCCAATGAATTGGGATTTCCCTATTGGGCCAGGGACAAGCAGAGCATTTATAGGGACAAGCAGAGCATTTATGATGAAGAGGATGAGCTTTATGATGAAGAGGATGAGCTTTATGATGAAGAGGATGAGCTTCAAGAGCAAGAGAATGTGTTTCAAGAGCAAGAGGATTTGCTTCAAGAGCAAGAGGATGTGTTTCAAGAGCAAGAGGATGAGCTTCAAGAGCAAAAGGGGTGGGAAGAAAGAGATGTAGAAACAACACAGGAAGACGAAGAAGAAGCCGAAGAAGAAGACGAAGAAGCGGATGATTCGGAGTTCTTGCAGAGTAGAACCCTGTGGTACCCGATACGAGATAGATCTTCCTTTTCCAAAGAACAAGGCTTTTTTCGAATAAACCAATTCCTTTGGGACCCTGGGGATCCGCTCTTTTTTCTATTCGAAGATGAGTCCTTTGTCT